TTTCTATTTTCTGTAATGTAAATAACTACCAATGAGAGACCTATGTAATGTAGATTGGTACGAGTGTTGGTAGTACCATATTCAATTCCGGATTCCAAGAGAGACCATACTGGTCTGTCTTTTTTGATTCCTGATCTGTGAAATGGAATACCCATCTGTTTTCCGAGAACCCATAACAAAACCAAAATTCGATTCGTTTATTGTACGATACAAAACGCACTTAACCTTACCCGAGTTACCCCGATAGAATAGGAAAACTACCCCCCCCTTTCGAGCTCCGATTTTATGTAAGTTCGGTCCGTAATTGGAAAGAATCTAGCTCATTCAAATTGCACACTGAATTGTTGCAAATTTGTGATCGATGTGAGGGAATGCACCATTTTTCTTCCTATTAAAAAAGGGGTCTTATCGAAGAAAGAGCAAACTCAAAAAAAAAAATAATGACTTTCTCGGAATTTCCCAGATTTTAGACTGGGACCCCTATTTCTCTCTTTGTCTGTCAAGAAAAAAAGATCCTAAAAACCTTAGTTTCGAACTTAACTCCTTTTTTTCATTTAAGTTCTCCTGTTTGTGACTAATGGAAGACGGGTCAGAGGATACCTTATCAGATGATTGTATAAGGAAGACCATAGAAAAGAGTTGAAAAAAATCAACGGGATTCTTGATTGGATCAGGAATCCAAAATTAGATTTGTTACGGATAAAGGATTTATGTTATATTATACTATGAAATTCTCGACGATGAATCTATTTGAGAGATCATATATTGGTATTCGTGATATGGATCCAATTCAATTTGAATATCAAATATCATGGAGATGCAATTAATCTCATTGAATTTACAGGAGACGATTTCTCATCTCTATGGGATTAGATCCCGAGTTATTCTGAAGTAAAAAAAAAAAAAAACGATGAGATTATGGAAGTAAATATTCTCGCATTTATTGCTACTGCACTGTTCATTCTAGTTCCTACTGCCTTTTTACTTATTATATATGTAAAAACAGTCAGTCAAAATGATTAATTTGAATGAAGCTTGACTTCTTAGTTCTTATCCATGATTGAAGAAATGAAAGGGATTCAAATTCCACGTATTAAATGAACTAAGCGGGCTAGAATCAGCAGTAGCGAAGATCCGATAGTATAGTATGGTAGAAAGAGCTCTATGAACCTTTCTACCATACTATCGATTAGTCTAGAAAGTTGTACTTTCTAAAGATCTAGAATAAGAATATGGGAATTCTTTTTTTTTTTGATTGAAAGGTTATTTTATTATTCATAGATTCCATTACTCGATTCCAGTAGAATTTTGAAATGGAGGTGTTTTTCTTTAGAACCGTTTTGCAGAACCATATATGAAATAATTGATAAAGTTTCATTACTCAACTCAATGAGTCGTACCTCTAGAGTCCACTTCTTCCCCAGACTACAAGTGAAAGAGAAAATGTAAAGACTACCATTAAAGCAGCCCAAGCAAGACTTACTATATCCATATGAATGATGTCCCCCATCTCTATAACTATCAAGGAATTCTTCCATTATTGATCACTACTATAATAATAGTGGAATCCATAGCGCAGAGTCAAAAAGGGACTCTGCGCCAAACGCTATTAAGAAATCAATTCAAAAACTCCACCCGCAAGAAGCGGCTATAAGATTTCTGGTAGAATCAGTAAGCGTTAAACACAAGTAAGAGACGAAGTTACTCCCTTAGTATTCTCAAGTGAATGTTAGTAACGGAATATGTAGGAATAGTAAGATCTACTATTTCTTTTATTGCCCACGGAAACATGGACAATCAAGATGGAGCACTACCTATTACATATCTCTACTTACCCCTTTAATCTAATACTTAAAGTCTCCCGACTGTCTCTGTGAGACAGTCGGGTCTATTCTATTACATTCGTGATTGGGGATTACCGAAAAGAAAGAAGTTTTTTTCTGAGTCTATCAAAGGCAATTCTCTATCCAATCCAAGATTGGATGTTTGAGCATTCAGAGACTCTCGTAAGTCTGTATCCAAGGTATCTTACACCCTTTCCATAACGAATAATAAGATTCCCCACCCGACTATCCAATCTAACCCAAAACTCAGTCAGTAGGTAGACATAGTGGAAGGGAATCCGGAAGTCTTGATAGATAGACTTTCCTATACTAGAATCCTTCCTTGGAGCCTAGACGCAAGAGTTGAGATAGAATAGAGTCTCTAAATTTTAAAAAGAAAGCAAGTACCAGCCGTCTTAGTCTTTTTATCTTATTCCGCTTCCGCTGGGGCAAAAATGCGTCGAGTTTTATCAGCAGAAAGGATAATAAGGGATTTCGGTTTTTGTTGTTGTTGTTGATCAGGCGACACCCAGATTTGAACTGGGGAAAAAGGATTTGCAGTCCCCCGCCTTACCACTCGGCCATGTCGCCAAAATGATCGAAAATAGCTAGGATGGGGCTATTCTTTATTTATGTTTATGGGATTTGCATCTTGAATCCCGCTTTCCTTATCCCTTTACTAAAAATGGCAAAAGGAATCCTTCGGCCTTTCTTTGGCTCCAGTTGGCTCCCTTCGATTGTATCTCAAAACATCAAGAACTAACCCCTCCCTTTTTTTTATTGAAAGAGAAAATGTGGATTTGACATTACAGAAAAAAGGTAGGGTAAGCTTGGAACCATTAACTATTGAGTTGAATTTATGAAAGGTTTTTGGATCTCAAATTGCGTTTAATCTAATTAAGTTGATACACAATTTATCAATATCCATTCTTTATCAAGAATCAATCTCTTTCAATTCACTTTCCATTATAACAAGAATTCGGTATCTATGTAAACCCCAGAACAGAAATTGTGACACAAATATCCCTAATCAGGTATCTTAACTTAGCTATATATGCCTATAAAGGGAATTCGGGGAATTCTTCTTATTCATGGAATAGAAATTATGTATGATATAGCACGAGCACGGTCTGGCCTGTGTTGCCCGAAGTATAACTGGGATAGTAGTGGATAGTTAGATAGCTATAGCTGCGTGTGCTTCCTAGGTACAACCCCCCTTACCTACTTCAACTAGAATCCATGAATTCTACTAACAAATAACAAATGGGTAAAAATGTCTTTCTTCTCTGCGAATCCTTTTTTGAACAATGGAATCGGCGAAAAAGTGGAGAAAAAGTGAAGTGCTAAAAAACTCTATTTACTGTTCCTGATTATTCTGTCTTTCTCTCATTCCTAGAGAACTGATCCAATCTTGACTCAGTTCTTTTTCTGGTACCAACAAAAAGGGTCATAATGCGGGTCGTAATATCCTAAATTGGATGACTTTTGATATTCTATAACAAGACTCCACCTCCACAAAGCTCATCGACAGAATTATGTTTCTAGGAATGTTTTCTAAATTTGTATCTGTTGAAAATTCGAATTTGAGTATAAAATTCTCTTTCGACCTTTCCCCACACGTAGTTTCTTCATTACTATTTTCTACATTCCATATATGATATGGAGTTGGCTCAAATTTCATGCGATTTAGTAAACAGAATATACATTCCATCATTGCTAGCTCGACCCGGAGGGTTCGAGGAAGAATGAGCCACTAATGAATGAATGGGATTTTTTGGAAAAAAAGGAAACTTAAGATGCTACAAGATGGAAATGAGGGAATGTATACAATACCTGGGTTTAGTCAGATACAATTTGAGGGATTTTGTAGGTTTATTGATCAGGGCTTGCTGGAAGAACTTTATAAGTTCCCAAAAATAGAAGATCCCGAGCAAGAAACTGAATTTCAATTCTTTGTGGAAACATATCAATTGGTAGAACCTTTGATAAAAGAAAGAGACGCTGTGTATGAATCACTCACATATTCTTCTGAATTATATGTACCTGCGGGATTAATTTGGAAAACCGGTAGGAATATGCAAGAGCAAACCATATTGATTGGAAACATTCCTCTAATGAATTCCCTGGGCACCTTTATAGTCAATGGAATATACAGAATTGTGATCAATCAAATATTGCAAAGCCCCGGTATTTATTACCGTTCAGAGTTGGACCCTAAGGGAATTTCTATCTATACCGGCACCATAATATCGGATTGGGGAGGAAGATCAGAATTAGAGATTGATAGAAAAGCAAGGATATGGGCTCGTGTGAGTAGGAAACAAAAAATATCCATTCTAGTTCCATCATCAGCTATGGGTTCGAATCTAAGAGAAATTCTAGATAATGTTTGCTATCCTGAAATTTTCTTGTCTTTCCCGAATGATAAGGAGAAAAAAACGATCGGGTCAAAAGAAAATGCCATTTTGGAATTTTATCAACAATTTGCTTGTATAGGTGGTGATCCGTTATTTTCTGAGTCCGAGTCTTTATGTAAGGAATTACAAAAGAAATTTTTTCAACAAAGATGTGAGTTAGGAAAGATTGGTCGACGAAATATGAATCAGAGACTGAATCTTGATATACCTCAGAACAATACATTTTTGTTACCCCGAGATGTATTGGCAGCTGCGGATCATTTGATCGGAATGAAATTTGGAATGGGTATACTTGACGATATGAATCACTTGAAAAATAAACGTATTCGTTCTGTAGCAGATCTCTTACAAGATCAATTCGGCTTGGCTCTCGTTCGTTTAGAACATGCGGTTCGAGGAACTCTCTGTGGAGCAATTAGGCATAAATTTAGACCGAATCCTCGTAATTTAGTAACTTCAACTCCATTAACAACCACTTATGAATCGTTTTTCGGCCTCCATCCCTTATCTCATGTTTTGGATCGAACTAATCCATTGACACAAATCGTTCATGGGCGAAAATTGAGTTATTTGGGGCCTGGAGGATTGACAGGGCGAACGGCCAGTTTTCAAATACGAGATATCCACCCTAGTCACTATGGACGTATTTGCCCAATTGACACGTCTGAAGGAATCAATGTTGGACTTATTGGATCCTTAGCGATTCATGCTAGGCTTGGCCACGGGGGGTCTCTAGAAAGCCCATTTTTTGAAATTTCTGAAAGATCCAACGAGGCGCGGATGGTTTATTTATCATCAAGTAGAGATGAATACTCTATGGTATCCACAGGAACTTCTTTGGCGTTGAATCCGGGCATTCAGGAAGAACAGGTTGTTCCAGCTCGATACCGTCAAGAATACCTGACTATCGCATGGGAACAGATTCATCTTCGAAGCATTTTTCCCTTCCAATATTTTTCGATTGGAGCTTCCCTCATTCCTTTTATCGAGCACAATGATGCGAATCGGGCTTTAATGAGTTCAAATATGCAACGTCAAGCAGTTCCGCTTTCTCGGTCCGAGAAGTGCATTGTTGGAACTGGGTTGGAACGCCAAGTGGCTCTCGATTCGGGGGTTTCTGCGATATCCGAACACGAGGGAAAGATCCTTTATACCGATAGCGACAAGATTATTTTCTCAAGTCATGGGGACATTCGAAACATTCCATTGCTTATGTATCAACGTTCTAACAAAAATACTTGTATGCATCAAAAATCCCAGGTTGAGCGGGGTAACTGCATTAAAAAGGGGCAAATTTTAGCGGATGGTGTTGCTACAGTTGGTGGCGAACTCGCTTTGGGAAAAAACGTATTAGTAGCTTATATGCCATGGGAAGGCTACAATTTTGAAGACGCGGTACTTATTAGTGAACGTCTGGTATATGGAGAGATTTATACTTCTTTTCACATACGTAAATATGAAATTCAGACTCATGTGACAAGCCAAGGTCCTGAAAGGATCACTAATGAAATACCACAGTTGGAAGCCCATTTACTCCGCCATTTAGACGGAAATGGAATTGTGATGCTTGGATCTTGGGTAGAAACGGACGATATTTTAGTAGGTAAATTAACGCCTCAGATGATGCAAGAATCCTCGTGTGCCCCGGAAGATAGATTATTACGAGCCATACTTGGCATTCCGGTATCCACTGTAAAGGAAACTTGTCTAAAACTACCTATAGGTGGCAGAGGTCGAGTTATTGATGTGAGATGGATCCAGAAAAAGGGGGGTTCCAGTTATCATCCAGAAATGATTCGTGTATATATTTCACAGAAACGTGAAATCAAAGTAGGGGATAAAGTCGCTGGAAGACATGGGAATAAGGGTATCATTTCAAAAATTTTGCCTAGACAAGATATGCCTTATTTGCAAGATGGAACACCGGTTGATATGGTCTTCAACCCATTAGGAGTCCCGTCACGAATGAATGTAGGACAGATATTTGAATGCTCGCTCGGGTTAGCGGGAGATCTGCTAGATAGGCATTATCGAATAGCGCCCTTTGATGAGAGATATGAGCAAGGGGCTTCGAGAAAACTAGTGTTTTCAGAATTATACGAAGCCAGTAAGCAGACAGCGAATCCATGGGTATTTGAACCTGAGTATCCGGGAAAAAGCAGAATATTTGATGGAAGAACGGGAGATCCTTTTGAACAACCTGTTATCATAGGAAAGCCCTATATCCTGAAATTAATTCATCAAGTTGATGATAAAATCCATGGGCGTTCCAGTGGGCATTATGCGCTTGTTACACAACAACCACTTAGAGGAAGGGCCAAGCAAGGCGGACAGCGGGTAGGCGAAATGGAAGTTTGGGCACTAGAGGGATTTGGCGTTGCTCATATTTTACAAGAGATGCTTACTTATAAATCTGATCATATTAGAGCTCGGCAAGAAGTCCTTGGGATTACAATGATTGGAGGAACATTACCTAAACCTGAGGATGCTCCAGAATCCTTTCGATTGCTCGTTCGAGAACTACGATCTTTAGCTCTGGAATTGAATCATTTCCTTGTATCTGAGAAGAATTTCCAGATTAATAGGAAGGAAGCTTGATCGGAATGAATCAAAAATTTTCTTCTATGATCGACCGATATAAACATCAACAACTTCGAATTGGATCAGTTTCTCCGGAACAAATAAGTGCTTGGGCCAAGAAAATCCTACCTAATGGAGAGATAGTTGGAGAGGTAACAAAACCCTATACTTTTCATTACAAGACCACTAAACCAGAAAAAGATGGCTTGTTTTGTGAAAGAATTTTTGGGCCTATAAAGAGTGGAATTTGCGCTTGTGGAAATTATCGAGTCATCGGAGATGAAAAAGAAGACCTGAAATTTTGTGACCAATGCGGAGTCGAATTTGTTGATTCTCGGATACGAAGATATCAAATGGGATACATCAAGTTGGCATGCCCGGTAACTCATGTATGGTATTTGAAACGTCTTCCTAGTTATATCGCGAATCTTTTAGATAAACCTCTTAAAAAATTAGAAGGCCTAGTATACTGCGATGTGTGATTTGATCAAAATTTTGATTTTACAGATTGGGAATGAGAAACTGTCATCCCATTCAATCCGATTGGGATGCCCTGATTCTGACATGTCTCTTGAAAGGAGTAGCATGAAGCTCAGAGTTATGGGTGTATTTAATACTCCCAAAGAAAAGGGAATTGATCTATGGTCGATTCCGTAACAGATACATAGGAATTGCTGGTTGTACCTCGTGAAAAAGACTTCTTTCGTGGAATTCGCCATTCCATTTCTGTTAGAATCTGTTCAAGTAAGCAACTATGACATGGTTACAGAGGTCTATTCATCGCATATAGGCCTTAAGGACATCATGTCATAACCGTCGAGGTGAAGTAGGGACCTAAAAGATCGAATCGAACGATACATAGACAAGTAAATCCCTTATGAGTTCCAAGGAATTCTTTTTCTTTGATTTGAGGGGGATTCATCATTGGAAGGGAAGTAGACTACTCAAGAATTTCACATTTCATTTAGGCCCTAATTGAATAAAGAATTTAGAAAATCGAAATCAAAGATCTAAATAAAAGGAAGAATGAATCAATGAAATGTTGGTTGATCCTGACTGGGAACTTGAGTAAGGAGTAGAACTTTGTTTGGTTGGGGGTTTTCTAGAACAAAATTTGAGAACAAGCACCCCCTTCTTTATCTGTAACTACTTGAGCCGGATGAGAGGAAACCTTCACGTCCGATTTTGAAGGGGGGAAATCCTATAGGAACCTATCCCAATTTTTTTTTTGCTAGGGTCGTAGCTAAAAAACCTACTTTCTTACGATTACGAGGCTCATTCGAATATGAAATTCAATCTCGGAAATACAGCATCCCACTTTTTTTTACTACTCAAGGCTTCGATACATTTCGAAATCGAGAAATCTCTACTGGAGCCAGTGCTATCAGAGAACAATTAGCCGATCCGGATTTGCGACTTATTATAGATTATTCATTGTTAGAATGGAAAGATCTAGGGGAGGAAGGGACCACCGGTAATGAATGGGAAGATAGAAAAATTGGACGAAGAAAGGATTTTTTGGTTAGACGCATGCAATTAGCTAAGCATTTTCTTCAAACAAATGTAGAACCAGAACGGATGGTTTTGTGCCTATTACCAGTGCTTCCTCCCGAATTGAGACCGATCATTCAGATAGATGGGGGGAAACTCATGAGTTCGGATATTAATGAACTCTATAGAAGAGTTATCTATCGAAACAATACTCTTACCAATCTATTAAAAAGATCTACGCCAGGGGACTCAATAATGTGTCAAGAAAAATTAGTGCAGGAAGCCGTGGATACACTTCTTGATAATGGGATCCGCGGACAGCCAATGAAGGACGGTCATAATAAGGTTTACAAGTCGTTTTCGGATGTAATTGAAGGTAAAGAGGGAAGATTTCGCGAGACTTTGCTTGGGAAACGGGTCGATTATTCGGGCCGTTCCGTCATTGTCGTGGGCCCTTCGCTTTCATTACATAGATGTGGATTGCCTCGCGAAATAGCAATCGAGCTTTTCCAGACATTTGTAATTCGTGGTTTACTCAGACACCACGTTGCTTCCAACCTAGGAGTTGCGAAAAGGCAAATTCGGGAAAAAGAACCAATTGTATGGGAAATACTTCAAGAAGTTATGCAGGGGCACCCTGTATTGCTAAATAGAGCACCCACTCTGCATAGATTAGGCATCCAGGCATTCCAACCCATTTTAGTGGAAGGGCGTGCTATTTGTTTACATCCATTAGTTTGTAAGGGATTCAATGCAGACTTTGATGGGGATCAAATGGCTGTTCATGTACCTTTATCATTGGAGGCTCAAGCAGAGGCGCGTTTACTTATGTTTTCTCATATGAATCTCTTGTCTCCAGCTATCGGAGAGCCAATTTCCGTACCAACTCAAGATATGCTTATGGGACTCTATATATTAACGATCGGGAATCGTCGAGGTATTTGTGCAAATAGGTATAATCCGTGGAATCGCATAAACTATCAAAATAAGAAAATGGACGAGAATAACTATACAAAAGAGAAAGAGCCCTATTTTTGTGGTTCCTATGATGCACTGGGGGCTTATCGGCAGAAACGAATCAAATTAGAAAGTCCTTTGTGGCTTCGGTGGCGACTCGATCAACGCATTATTGCATCAAGAGAAGTTCCCATCGAAGTTCAATATGAATCTTTGGGTACCTATCATGAGATTTTTGGTCACTATCTAATAGTAAGAAGTCTAAACAAAGAAATCCCTTGGCTCTACATTCGAACCACTGTTGGCCATATTTCTTTTTATCGAGAAATCGAAGAAGCCATACAAGGATTTTGTCGGGCCTGCTCATAGCTCATAGGGGACCTAAGCTAAGTAATTCTATGATAATTCGGGTTTCTCCGATTCAACTACGATTCTAATGCCTGAATTTCTACGCAACTCAAGATCGAGGAAAGGAAGTCTTCGAATCACTGACTCAAACCTATTGTTGGTCGAATCCTACTCAGCGGAATATGGAGGTACTTATGGTAGAAAGGGCCGATCTGGTCTTTCACAATAAAGCGATAGATGGAACTGCCATAAAACGACTTATTAGCAGATTCATAGATCACTTTGGAATGGCTTATACATCACACATCCTGGATCAAGTAAAGACTCTGGGTTTCCAGCAAGCCACTACTACATCCATTTCATTAGGAATTGATGATCTTTTAA